GGACTATATTATGGCTTTTTGACTACATTTTCCATAAAGCCCGCTTATCTCTTCCTTATGGTTGAAGAAACCGAGAAGAAGGTAGCAGCAATAACTGGTTTGATTTTGGGACAGCTCGTGAGGTTCATATCGATCTATAATACGCCTCTGCATCTACTATTGTGTAGACCTCATACAATAACTGTACTAGTTCTACCGTATCTTTTGGTTTATTTCTTCGACAATTTTCGATCTACTACCAGTACCAGAAGCAATTTCAGCATTTTCCTGAATAGTTTCATTTTTCAATTAGTGAACCATTTCATTTTACCAAGTTCAATGTTAGCCAGATTAGTCAACATTTATATGTTTCGCTGCAACAACAAGATGTTATTTGTAACAAGTAGTTTTGTTGGTTGGTTAATTGGTCACATTTGTTTCCTTTTATTCACGAAAAGATTCTTCGCCTGGATACGGAAATATCTTTTGAGTAGATCTAAGAAGGACCTTGTGTCAAAATTGAATAAGTACATTAATAAGTACCTTGGGGCAGAATTTCAGGTCCTTTTGGCACAATTTCTGTCCCGTGTGTCAGAATTGAAGAAGTACATTAAGTCAGAATTGAATAAGTACATTAATACGATTTATCAGTGCCTTGTTAAGTTACTTGGGTCAGAATTTAAAGCGATTGTGGCAAACTGTCAGTGGCTTGTGTCAGAATTTCAGTACTTGGTGTTAATAGACTTGGTGAGAAACACGGGTCGGTTCGTTACAATTTTCTTATATGTAACCTGCGTCTACTATTTAGGCCGAACCCCGTTTCCCATTTGGACTTTTAAAATGATCAAAGTCCCAACAATGCTCGAAAAAGCTCTAGAAAGACAAGGACAAAGAGCTCACCCTTACGAAGGGGAGGAGAAGCAACAAAAACAAGAGGGATTCAACCTATATATTACTCCCCGGATGTGGGGAGCGGATCCGGATGAAGACCAAGATCAAGAATACCACCCATCGTTTGAAAGCGTTTTTGCGCTCCCTTTTTTCGATTCTAACCGATGGAATCGTCCAGTACGATACATAAAAAATAATCGATTTGAGGGGGCTGTAAGAAAGGAAGCCTCACAATATTTTTTTGATACATGCCGAAGTGATGGAAAAGAAAGAATAGCTTTTACATATCCTCCGAGTTTTTCTATTTTTAAGGAAATGATGAAAAGGAGGATATCTTCGTCCACAGTAGAACCACTCTCCTTTGATAAACTAGACAAAGCTTGGCTTTATAAGAACAAACAAAAAAAAAACAACTTAAAAAATGAGTTTATAAAGAGAATTGAGGCTCTAGACGCGGGAGTTCCTTTTCTAGATATACTCGAAAAAAGGACTAGGGTTTGTACTGATAAAACGAAAAAAACCTGTTTACCAAAAATGTATGATCCTTTTTTGAATGGGCCCTATCGTGGAAGAATCAAAAAATTGATTCATAGTTGTGGAAGACTCGAAGCTGAAACTTATCAACCTAGTGAAAGCGAAGAGAAGGCAATTCTAGAATCTCGTAGAAAACTCCACAATGAAATTCGTGAATCTAAATATCGTAAAAGAAAAAACAATGAAATTCGTAAATCTCGTAGAAGAAAAAACAATGCAACTTCTAAATCTCGTAGAAGAAAAAACAATGCAACTTCTAAATCTCGTAGAAGAAAAAACAATGCAACTTCTAAATCTCGTAGAAGAAAAAACAATGCAACTTCTAAATCTCGTAGAAGAAAAAACAATGCAACTTCTAAATCTCGTAGAAGAAAAAACAATGCAACTTCTAAATCTCGTAGAAGAAAAAAGAATGCAACTTCTAAATCTCGTAGAAGAAAAAACAATGCAACTTCTAAATCTCGTAGAAGAAAAAAGAATGCAACTTCTAAATCTCGTAGAAGAAAAAACAATGCAACTTCTAAATCTCGTGGAAGAATCAACATTGGAACTTCTAACTCTCGTGGAAGAAAAAAGAATGCAACTTCTAAATCTCGTGGAAGAATCAACATTGGAACTTCTAAATCTCGTGGAAGAAAAAAGAATGCAACTTCTAAATCTCGTGGAAGAATCAACATTGGAACTTCTAAATCTCGTGGAAGAAAAAAGAATGCAACTTCTAAATCTCGTGGAAGAATCAACATTGGAGCTTTAGAATCTAAACTTAACCAAATCCTTGCTCTAAATCAAATTCATGATACCCTTCTTCCAGGTTTCCTTCTCGATTCCCCAAAATATGAACAGACACTCTTAGCGATACTAAAAAGAAAAACACGACAACTAAGAAGAGAAGGAAAATTATATTCTAATCCTTTGGAAAAATTATATTCTAATCCTTTGGAAAAAGGGGGAGGAAGAATTGATAGGGAACAGCGAAAAAAAAAAAGGGTAAAGCAAATAAGAAGATATAATATGGGAATATATCTTGGACAACAAGAAATCTTTAAAAAAGTCCCTCGATGGTCATACAAATTACTCACCGAGTTAGAACAAGATCTAGAATCATACATTGAGTCCTATCGGGACGCGTCTGAGATTCTCTCACCACCATTTAAACGTAAACTTCGTTATAGTCCTGAGAATGTGGATAGTATTACTAAAAAAGGAAAAAAGACTGATGATAATAGTACTAATACTAATGAAAATGGTACTAATGAAAATGGTACTACTCCTGATGATGATCCTAATGAAAATAGTACTACTCCTGATGATGATCCTAATATTGATATTAGTGATATTGAGAACTACCTTGATATTATTGATGTTGAGCAAGCCCAGCTGTTTCTGATAGACCTGTCGCGGGAAGCAGACTTTGATGCGGGGGTAATCAAAGGTTCTATGAGCTCCCAAAGGCGTAAAAGAGGACTTATTTTAAGACGGATTGAAATAGGGCCGCACTCCCCTCTTTTTTTTGGCTTCTTAAAAAGTAGACTGTCTATTTATTTGGGGTTAGTGAACCCGAAGGTCCTTGTTTTGAAAATTAAAAGTTTGATGCATAGGTTTGGAAGCAAAAAAGGGGGCCTTTTGACTCTTAACGAACGTAACAAAGAACAGACAAAAACAAAAAGTAAGATAGACGAAGCCAAACTGACAGCGGAAAGGCACGCCGAAGACACACAAATATACGATCTCGAAAAAGAAGAGATACAGTGGCACGCAACGGAAGAATGGGATAATCTTGTATATTATGGGCAGGGAGTAAGAGGTTGTATATTACTTTTTAACTCATATTTTAGAAAATATATTGCATTGCCTTCATTGATAATAGCTAAAAATATTGTCCGTTTCTTATTATTGCAAAAGCCCGAGTGGTCTGAGGATATAGCGGACTGGAAGAAAGAGGTTCATGTTAAATGCACCTATAGCGGTGGTTCTGTATCCGACAAAGCCACAGCATTTCCGGAGGAGTGGTTCGATAACGGTCTTCAGATCAAAGTTTTATGTCCTTTTAGTTTGAAACCTTGGCACACAGCGGCTGATAGAGAAAACGAAAGCAGCGATTTTGCTTTTATAAGGACTATGTGGGGACTAGCTGAATATCCTTTGGGTTTTGCCCGACACGACCCTTCCCTTTCCATTTTTTTTACGCCCATTTTTAAAGAACTAGAAGAAACAATTCATAAAATATTGAACAAAAACAAATTCACAAAGAACGAGTTTCGAGTTATAAGAAGAGTTTTCAACAAAAGAATAAAACCAAAATTTGTTCTAGTTCTACAAGGCCCAAAAAAAATAATAAAATGGCTTATCAAAACGGTTCTAGTTCTAAAAAGAAAAAAAGAAGAACTTTTAAAAAAACTAAAAGAAAATCCAAGATTGAAATTGATAGGAGTATATGAATCGAGTGAAACTAAAAAAGAAAAAGATTCTATAATCAGCAATGAGATAATTCATGAATCATTTAGTCAAATTCAATCTACAGCTTGGACAAATTCAGAAGAAAAAATAAAACATCTGATTAATAGAACAAGCACAATCAAAAATAAAATAGAAAGAATTACAAAAGAAAAAAAAAAAGTAACTCCAGGACTAAATAATAGTACTAACAACAAAAATCAAAATAATAATGTAGAATCACCAAAAAATATTTGGAAAATTGTAAAAAGAAGAAATGTTCGATTAATAAGTAAATTGCATTATTTTCAAAAATTTTTCATTGAAAAAATATACAAAATATACCTAGATATCTTTCTATGTATCATTAATATTTCTAGAATCAATTTAATAAAAAAAATTTTTGATAAAGACATTTACAATACTGAAACAAATCAAAAAAGAATTACCTTTAGTTCGACTATAAAAAATATAAATAAGAGGACGTCACATATTTTTCTTAAATTTTTTTCCTTGCCAGATTTATCTTCCCTGTCACAAGCATATGTATTTTACAAATTATCACAAACCCAAGTTAGTGATAAGTTAAGATCTGTTCTTCAATATCGCGGAACGTCTTTTTTTCTTAAGACTGCAATAAAGGATTCTTTTGAAAGACAAGGAATATTTCATTCCGAATTAAAGCATAAGAAACTTCGAAATTTTGGAACGAATCCATGGAAAAACTGGTTAAGAGGTCATTATCAATACAATTTATCTCAGATTAGATGGTCTCTATTAATCCCACAAAAATGGCGAAATGGAGTCAACCAACGCCATACGCCTCAAAATAAAGATTTCAATAAAGGAGATTCATATGAAAAAGACCCATTACTTCATTACAAAAAACAAAATGATTCTGAAGTATATTCATTAACAAATCAAAAAAACTATCATAAGTTTCAAAAAAACTATAGATATGATCTTTTAGCATATAAATATATTTATTCTGAAACTAAGAAGGACTCCTATATTTATAAATTTCCATTACAAGTAAATAAGAAACAAGTAAATAAGAACCAAGAGATCTCTTATAATTACACCATACAGAAAGACAAATTATTTGATATATTTGATATACCAGAGGATATTTTTCTCAACAATTATCTAAAGAATTATATAGATCTAGACGAGATGGAAAGAGCTCGAACTCGAAAGCGCAAATATTCTCATAGAAAATATTATAGAAAATATTTTGATTTTGAGTGGGAGATTCTCGAAAATTGTCCAGTCAATTTTGAGCCCTGGATGAAGAGGATGAAGATCGATCCTAACCAGAATAAGAATACAAATACTAAGATCTATAATACAACTACTAAGATCCATAGGACTAATAATTCTAAGAAGAATTCTCAGAATAATTCTGAAATAATTGAGAATAGAGGTCTTATTTATGATATGATGTGTTCGTATCCAGAAATCAACAAGGATACAAAACCCAAAAAGGATCCAGAAATCAACAAGGATACAGAAATCGAAGAGGATCCAGAAATCAACAAGGATACAGAAATCGAAGAGGATCCAGAAATCAACAAGTATACAGAAATCAAAGAAATCAATCCGCTCAATCACAAAAAAAGCTTTTTTAATTGGATGGGAATGAATGAAGGCACCTGCGCCTTCGAATTCGAAGAACACATAGAGAATGAAGATTGGTTCTTCCCAGAATTGAGGCTACTTAAGGAGACATATAAAATGGAACCGTGGGTTAGACCAATCAAATTACTTCTTTTAAATTTTAAAGGACAAGAAATTGTTAGTGAAGAAGAAGAAGATGTTAGTAAAGAAAAAGAAAATGTTAGTAAAAAGAAAGAAATTGTTAGTAAAGAACAAAAAAATGTTAGTAAAGAAAAAGAAAATGTTAGTAAAAAGAAAGAAATTGTTAGTAAAGGAAAACAAAATGTTAGTAAAAATAAAGCAAATGTTAGTAAAAATAAAGCAAATGTTAGTAAAAAAAAAGAAATTGTTAGTAAAGGAAAACAAAATGTTAGGAAAAATAAAGCAAATGTTAGGAAAGGAAAAGAAAATGTTAGTAAAGGAAAAGAAATTGTTAGTAAAGAACAAGAAGATGTTAGTAAAAAAAAAGAAGATGTTAGTAAAGAAAAAGAAGATGTTAGTAAAGAAAAAGAAAATGTTAGTAAAGGAAAAGAAAATGTTAGTAAAGAAAAAGAAGATGTTAGTAAAAAAGAAGAATATGTTAAAAAAGAAAAACAAAATGTTAGTGAAGACATCCAAGAAGTTATTACAACACATTATGAAAAATGGTTCCTGAAAACAGAAAACCAATACCAGAGTTACCCGAAGAAACTAGGTTTCTTTCAGTATCTGAACCAGTATTTGACTTTTCAATTGGAAGTGCATAAGGAGTTGGAGCTGTTCAAGCATATCAGGTTCTATTCTATGGTGAGTAACATAAGAAATCTTTCAAGACACAAAGAAATGACTTTGTCCTATCTTCGAATGGGAGATGTGTTGATGGAAAACATGGCATTGCTGCCTGGTGTGAATTTTACTTTTACAGACTGGGTGAAAAATGGGGTAGTGATTTTCAAACCCCAATTCAATCTGTCTATAAAAAATCATGAACAATTTCTTATGTATCAAGCCATAAGTATTTCATTGGTTCATAAGAGTAAGCAACAAACTAATCAAAGATACGGAAAACAAAACTATGTTGATAAGGATAATTTTGATTTGCTTGTTCCTGAAATGATTTTATCGTCTAGACGTCGTAGAGAATTTAGAATTCTCAATTCTTTCAATTTCAATTTAAAGAATAGGAATGGTGTGGATATAAATCCAGTATTTTGCAAGGAGAACAGCATAAAAAGCTGGGGTCAATTTTTGGATGAAAGTAAACACCTTAATAGAGATAAAAATGAATTAATTAAACTAAAGTTCTTTCTTTGGCCTAATTATCGATTAGAAGATTTAGCTTGTATGAATCGCTATTGGTTTGATACCAATAATGGCAGCCGTTTCAGTATGTTGAGGATATATATGTATCCACGATTAAAAATTCGGTGATGGTACATTTTTCCTATATATTCTGTACCATATATGTTATATGCAAGCAACCAGATGCACATATGCCCTGATAGGATACTGCGATACTAAGTTAATGACATATTAATTAGATCTAGAAATAAATCAACAGAATCTTCGTACTAAAAAACTATTCGCTTTTGTGAGTGTAAAAATGGCCCATCCTTTTGAATCACTATCCGAATCAAATTCAAAATTGCTTAATTGATAAAATCAGTAAAAATAATGCCAGAAATTCCGATTATTGTGTATACTACATTCAAATTTCTGGCATTATTATTACTTCATATCTGTAAAAAGGGGAGGGAAAAATTCTTTTATGGTAAAAAATTCATTCATTTCAATTATTTCGCAAGAGGAAAACAAAGAAAACAGAGGGTCTGTTGAATTTCAAGTAGTCAGTTTCATCAATAAGATACAGAGACTTACTTCACATTTGAAATTGCACAAAAAAGACTATTCATCTCAGAGAGGTATGCAAAAAATTCTGGGAAAACATCAACGGCTGCTGGCTTATTTGTCAAAAAAAACTAGAGTACATTATAAAGAATTAAAAGAATTAATCGACCAGTTGGAGAA